GTTATCGAATTGGCCCCTTCAATACTTCGAGATATAATAATGCGACAAACGAATCGGATCCCATGACTCCAATTAGGAATTTTTTGGGTCCTTTAGGTACTATTGTGCCTAAAATAGTAAATTTTTGTTCATCTTACTATTTAATAACTTATAATCAAGTCTTTTTAAAGAAATCTTTTTTACTTGAAAAAAGATCTCAACAGACTTTCCAAGTGCTTGAAGCACTTCCATTTCAATACTTTTTCCTAGATGAAAATAGTAGGATTTATAATCCCGATCCATGCAGTAACATCATTTGGAATTCATTCCATTTGAATTGGTGTTTTCTCCATCACGATTCTTGTGAAGAGGCATGGACAATAATTAGCCTTGGACAATTCCTTTGTGAAAATGTATGTCTATTGAAATACGGATCACACATAAAAAAATCTGGTCAAATTTTCATTGTTCATGTTGACTCTTTAGTTATAAGATCAGCTAAGCCCTATTTGGTCACTCCAGGAGCAACTGTCCATGGCCATTATGGGGAAACCTTTTATGAAGGAGATACATTAATTACATTTCTATATGAAAAATCGAGATCTGGTGACATAACGCAAGGTCTTCCAAAAGTGGAACAAATCTTAGAAGTTCGTTCAATTGATTCAATATCGATGAACCTCGAAAGAAGAGTTGAAGGTTGGGACGAACGTATCCGAAGGATTCTTGGGATCCCCTGGGGATTCTTGATTGGAGCTGAACTAACCATAGCCCAAAGTCGTATCTCTTTGGTTAATAAGATCCAAAAGGTTTATCGATCCCAGGGGGTACAGATCCATAATAGACATATAGAGATTATTGTACGTCAAGTAACATCAAGAGTTTTGGTTTCAGAAGATGGAATGTCTAATGTTTTTTTACCTGGGGAATTTATTGGATTGTTGCGAGCAGAGCGAGCAGGGCGCGTTTTGGACGAAGCGATCTGTTATCGGGCAATCTTATTGGGAATAACGAAGTCATCTCTGAATACTCAAAGTTTCATATCCGAAGCGAGTTTTCAAGAAACTGCTCGAGTTTTAGCAAAAGCTGCTCTACGAGGTCGTATTGATTGGTTGAAAGGCCTGAAAGAGAACGTTGTTCTGGGGGGGATTATACCGGTTGGTACCGGATTCAAAAAATTAGTACATCGTTCAAAGCAAGACAAAAACATTCATTTGAAAATCAAAAGGAAGAATCTATTCGAGTTGGAAATGAAAGATCTTTTGTTACACCATAGAGAATTATTTTGTTCTTGTGGCCCAAACACTTTCCACGAGACATCAGATCCGTAATGTAATTTACTAATTCCTAAAAAGAGGTTCATTCTTTTTCCTTTAACTCTCTGGTCCAATTATGGATTTTGTAATCAATGAAATAAAAAAGAATGAATGAAATTCATGGTTTGGGTCGTAGATCAATGGTCAATCCTGGTAGAAGGTTCCGTCGGAACAATTATTTATTTCACAGGGTACTGAATCTCTTTGAAAAAAAAAGAAAAATAGAAAGTGTGGGAAAATGGGAAGACGATATTGGAACATCAATTTGGAAGAAATGATGGAAGCAGGAGTTCATTTTGGTCATGGTACTAATAAATGGAATCCTAGAATGGCTCCTTACATCTCTACAAAACGTAAAGGTATTCATATTACAAATCTTACTATAACTGCTCGTTTTTTATCAGAAGCCTGCGATTTAGTTTTTGATGCAGCAAGTAGGGGAAAAAAATTCTTAATTGTTGGCACCAAAAAGAAAGCAGCGGATTTAGTAGCATCAGCAGCAATAAGGGCTCGATGTCATTATGTTAATAAAAAATGGCTTGGTGGTATGTTAACGAATTGGTCTACTACAGAAACAAGACTTCAGAAGTTCAGGGACTTAAGAGCAGAACAAAAGATGGGGAAACTTAATCGTCTCCCCAAAGGAGATGCAGCAATGTTGAAGAGAAAGTTATCTACCTTGCAAACATATCTGGGTGGGATCAAATATATGACGGGATTGCCCGATATTGTAATTATCGTTGATCAGCAAGAAGAATATACGGTTCTTCGAGAATGTTTCATTTTGGGTATTCCGACGATTTGTTTAATCGATACAAATTGTGACCCAGATCTTGCAGATATTTCTATTCCGGCCAACGATGATGCTATAGCTTCGATTCGATTGATTCTTACCAAATTAGTATCTGCAATTTCTGAGGGCCGTTCTAGTTATATAAAAAATGGTTGATTATCTTATCATTAATATCATTAAGAAGAATAAAGAAGAAGATTAGTTTGTTTTTGGTGAACTCTCTTTGATTGTTACTATTTTGGTTTACATCTTTTGGAGTTTGAACTCTATTTTGAATATTGAATAATATTGAAAACATAAAATGATTGGTATTTTTTTATGTGATTTCTCAGTATCCAAAATATACGATTCAGAACTTAAATTCATTAATGAACATAGATGAATTGATAAAGAGATGGTTGAATCAAAATAATTACTTTTTTGAAGTTTGATTTCTTTTAGAGGACAATATGAATGTTATACCATGTTCCATTAAAACACTCAAAGGGTTATACGATATATCAGGTGTAGAAGTAGGCCAACATTTATATTGGCAAATAGGAGGTTTCCAAATTCATGCCCAAGTACTTATCACTTCTTGGGTTGTAATTGCTATCTTATTAGGTTCAGTCATCATAGCTGTTCGGAATCCGCAAACCATTCCGACTAACGGTCAGAATTTCTTCGAATATGTCCTTGAATTTATTCAAGACTTGAGCAAAACTCAAATTGGAGAGGAGTATGGTCCTTGGGTTCCATTTATAGGAACGATGTTCCTATTTATTTTTGTTTCTAACTGGTCAGGTGCTCTTTTACCTTGGAAAATCATAAAGTTACCTCATGGGGAGTTAGCTGCGCCCACGAATGATATAAATACTACTGTTGCTTTAGCTTTACCCACGTCAGTGGCATATTTCTATGCGGGTCTTAGCAAAAAAGGATTGGGATATTTCGGGAAATACATTCAACCAACTCCAATACTTTTACCAATTAATATTCTAGAAGATTTCACAAAACCTTTATCTCTTAGTTTTCGACTTTTCGGGAATATATTGGCTGATGAATTAGTGGTTGTTGTTCTTGTTTCTTTAGTGCCTTCAGTAGTTCCTATACCTGTCATGTTTCTTGGATTATTTACAAGTGGTATTCAAGCTCTTATTTTTGCAACTTTGGCTGCGGCTTATATAGGTGAATCCATGGAAGGTCATCATTGACTAACTTTTGAAATAGTCTTTTTTTAAGCTTATCCCAATTCAAGCAATACGGGGGTTCAATATAATCCACTGGGTTGGAGAAGAAAATGCAAATAGCTACATTTATGTATAGATGAAGAAAGATAGATGATATTGCATAAATGGGAAGAGAAAGAAGGGTTGAGGATCTTACTACATATATGTATATGTTATGTCTATGAGTATCAATCCTTGTGCATGTTTTGAAGAATGGTTCCAGAATAGGATTTATTAAAATAAGAGAATAAAAAGTGCAGGTGATTTACGTTATGGAATAATAAAAGTAGATGCTATTTACTAGTGAAATAGTAATTACCCCTATCTCTTTTTTCTAGCCAACTGCATTTAGATGGATTCCCATATCAGTCCTTTTTCTATTTTGTCTGTGATTGTGAATTGAATCAAAGAGAAAGAATAGAATATTTTCTAAACAAGGAAACGCAATGACTAAAACCGTATATATATCTATTTACATAAGGTAGAAAAGAAAAACAAACGGTATATCAAAGTAGTTCTGACAATTCAGTAATATTCTGAATTCCATTTGGAGTTTTTAGCTACTTCGACCCGATATATTTTAGTGATAAAGATCAAAAAAGAAAAAATAAGTGTAGTAAGTTTAGTAAATTAAATAGTAAAAGTAGAAGTAGAAAAAGAAGTAGATTAAGTACTAATTAATCGGTTGGTTGTATCATTAACCATTTCTTTTTTTGGTGCGAGGAACTTACCATGAATCCACTTATTTCTGCTGCTTCTGTTATTGCTGCTGGATTGGCTGTAGGGCTTGCTTCTATCGGACCTGGGGTTGGTCAAGGTACTGCTGCGGGCCAAGCCGTAGAAGGTATTGCGAGACAACCAGAAGCAGAGGGTAAAATACGAGGTACTTTATTGCTTAGTCTGGCTTTTATGGAAGCTTTAACAATTTATGGACTGGTCGTGGCATTAGCTCTTTTATTTGCAAATCCTTTTGTTTAATGTTTCATTTCATCGTAGAATAAAAACATAACCATAACTAATAAATTTGAGAATTCTCAAATTCCATTAAGAATAATAAGCGGAGTGATAGAAAAAGAACTCTGTTCTTTGTTAGTCCTATCTATAAGGGGAGAGTCTATGAAAAATCTAACCGATTCTTTTGTTTCCGTGGGGCACTGGTCATCCGCTGGGAGTTTCGAGTTTAATACCGATATTTTAGCAACAAATCCAATAAATCTAAGCGTAGTGCTGGGTGTATTGATTTTTTTTGGAAAGGGAGTGTGTGCGAGTTGTGTATTTCAAGAATAGGTTGGATTTCACCGGCTGCACTTTCTTTATATTTATGTATTCTTTTTTATAGCAGAAATAGGAACAAAGCGTGCACAATCTCGACGAATTACTTCTGAATTGGATTTCATTCAGAAATCCTATGTAAGAACCATAGCATTTCGTGACTAATTGGTAAATGAACTTTGATTCTCTTCTCTATCAACCAATAATGTTGAGGTCTTTTACATGGTTAAAGATGAATTGTTTGAAGTCCAGGCACAGCATAGCATGGTACTCTTTCTACCGCTACGTTAGTACCAAAAAGGTTTAAAAATGAGAAAAAGAAAAAAGGAAGAATTGGGAATTTATTCGATGTAGAACACTCATATGGATAAAATTATTTGAACCATTCACTAGAAAGATGGGTATCTTCCCCCCCTTTTTATCCACTGCCGA